TTCCTTATGGTTTACAGTACCCCCTCAGCGTCAAATTCAAGCATAAAGTAAACGCACTTTTCACACTACTCATAAAGCTCCACAAGCCAACCATCAGATTTTAGATCAAACAAACCCAAATTCATCCCCTGACTTAATAGAAACAATATCCCCAAAGCTTTCACGCCCATAAGAATTATTATTACCAGATTCCAAAATGTGATGTAGGGGAAAAATCCCAATCTTTGAACGCAAATCAAACCTTTTTTTTAAAGTACCACACCAATTAATTATTAGCTCCTCAATACAGAGCAGCAAACAAAATAACCCAAATTAAATCAACAAAATGTCAATATCAGACACCAGCCCACATCTGGAAATAATTAGACCCCTTCTTGAAATGCCCACACATCAGCCGGAACACAGCAATTACAAAGAATATAACACCCACAAAAACATGGGACCCATGAAACCCAGTTACCACAAAAAAGATTCTTCCGAAAGCCCTATCCCTGATAGCGAACTGACACACGGTGTATTCCCAATACTGAACCCACAAGAACCCAAAACCTAAGATAACAGTGATAACTAAACCAATGACAGCCTTATATAAATGCTCATCTATCTCCTTAGTCTCCGGATAAGACTGATTATGAGCCTTTACGTGACCTAAGGAAGCTTGCGCAGTAGCACCAGAGCACAGCAAAATAATTAAATTTAATAAAGGCACTTTAAAAGCATCTACTACCCTAATACCTACAGGGGGTCAAGCATACCCATACGAAATTTCTCCAATCTTCACATGCCCCAAAGCTCAAAAAAAGCTCACGAAAAAAAATGCTTCCGAAAGAATAAATAAGACTATAGCAATTCGCTCATTTCGATAAACTAGAGACCTATGCCCTCTTTGTTTCGCTGCCTCAGCCGATACTTTAAACCATCACATAACTAGGCCCAAAGCAATAACCCCCAACCCACGAAAAGCACCTACATACCTTTCTCCATGAAAATAAAAAACAGCACCAGCTGCTGTTAATCACACCCCTCTGGAGATAACTACAGGTAACAATGTATTATAAAGAACAGGATATCCTCTTTTAGTCATCAAGGTATAAACACCATTGTTTACTTCAGCATTTGAAGTGCCACAGTCTCTTTAACTTAATACCTTAGGTTGACCCACAAAGGCACCTAAAACTCCCAAAGCTTCAATTCTTTTTAAACTACAACCTAACCTACCTAATGGGCCCCATGAGGATTAGCATGCCCAAATCCGTACTCCCTGCAATAAATTAGTAATAGTTTCACAAAAATAAAGGTCTGAATACATAAAATACACATCTCTGCAGTAATTAAGCACGTCCCAAAAAACCAACACATAAAAGCCCCAAAAAGACCTTGGAATCCTAAAGCCACATATCCTCCAAACATCTGGCCCAACAGATGCATCCCAACCTGACCAATGGTCACATTAACCCAAATCCGAAGAGATAAGGTTACAGGCCGTGCAGCAATTCTAATTAATTCTGTCATTAAAAGTACAGCATTTAAACCTCAAGGCAACTCAGGATCTACAGCAAACCCAGCAAAAGTACCAGCGTTNCCCCCCCAAGTAAAAATCATAGCAACAAGCCAAAAAGGTAAAGCTAAGCTCACCCATAACTTTCAATTAGCCCCTAAAGCAGGAAAATAAGCCATGATACCTAAGAAGGAAATACCCAACAAGCAAACTAACAAGGAAAAAAAGACGTGTGTCAACCCTGGAAAACTTATTAAATCCCCATGCTCCTCTTCAATATAATAATGGAACCGCTTTCAGCCCCCTTGCACTAAAGCACCAACACGAGTTGGAGATACAAATAGCTCATTACCTTTCAAAAATAAGAAAGGGAAAGCCACAAAAGCCAAAGTCATAATAACACCACCGTAACCTTGAGGCACCCCTCAAATTACATCAGCCACATCATACCCTATTATCGTCATTTACTACTAAACACCACAAGGGTAGAAATCTTAGGAAGAGAAATACTATAATTTCATAACTAAGGCTACAACTTAACCCCTCTACGGCCGCCTTCCCAATTCTGTAAAACCACCTTATGGTAGCATTACTATGTTACGACTTACCCAGACTTTATATATACAGGGGTGCCGGGCGATTTGTACACGACCCAGAACCCGTTCACGTTTCCTCACTTGAAAACATTACTGTGAAGTACACCTTCAGTAAGGCATTTCAGCCTATACTTCCGTTTTATTTGATAATTGTAACTCAGCAAAGCCCTCTTGATACCCAACACCCTTACCTGAATTCGAATAGGTAAACCAACAAAAATTTTAATAGGTTTAGTATCCCTAGCAATCCTCTACTTTATCAAAAAGATTACTGACAACGGCGGTAGGCTAAGAAAACAAGAGGTAAGGTTTTCGAGGATCATCGAATTAACCGCCAAGTTCCCCTCACATGATATGAGATCACCGCCAACTTCCTTAGATTTTAAGCAACCACTCGTACTACCCATGGATTCATAAAACAGCATAAATAAGGGGGTCTCTAATCCCCGTCTCTTAAGACAGCCTTACGAGCTCACAGAGTTCAGGCCCCTAAAAAATTTTCCTCTACCCATTTCACCGGAATAGGGAAAAAGCTCGCCTGTTATTCTCTGCCGCCCCACCACAAGAACACATTAACCCGAAGGCAAAGTTTAACCGCAGATGCTGGCACTTTATTATCTCCCTCTCTTTTCCATCACGGCTGAATATTCATTGCTGAAATAACAACACCAATATTAATTACTGACGCAGGGGGACAACCTCAAAGTCATAATTTCTACTCTGATTTTCATGACCCCATCTCGCTTTATTCCCTTTTTAAGGAAAAACCGCGAGAAAAAGCCCCACTCCCTACTCCCGTATAGTAACATGTATAAGCCCGGAAAGAGCTAATGTAGTGCCGGAAACGAACACTCAAAGAGACACAAACGGAATCGAACCGCTCACAGTAAAATTAGAAATCTCGCTGCAACCTATGAACCTCCAAATTTTTAACAAACTAACCTATATTAAACTTAATTAAGCCAACCTCCCGATCCTTTCGTACAAAAGAGGTTTAAAACAAAGATAGAATCCGACCTAGCTCACGCCGGTCTAAACTCAAATCATGTAGAGTTTTAAAGGACGAACAGTCCCACAATCCTAACTGCTGCGCCAGGATAACACCCTAATTCAACATCGAGGTCGCAACATTCTTCTTCAATATGATCTCTCCAAAGACATTACGCTGTTATCCCCGTGGTAGCTTTTTCTCCATATCCTTAATAAGGGATCTTCATCTTCTACAAATTCAGATACGTTAATTTTGCATCCAGTCCCCCCAACCAAACTTTAAGTCAATTCAAAAAGAACAACCCTCATCAAGCTCAACGGGGTCTTCTCGTCTAATGTATTCATCTATGCCTTTTCACATAGAAATAAATTTCAGTATTTAAGCCTGAGACAGACCCTCTCACGTCACACCATTCATACTGTTCCCCAATTAAAGGACTATTTACTGTGCTACCTTCGTACTGCTATCAACAGCAACCGTTTAAAGATATTTCTTCACCGGGCAGGCACGACTCTTAATAATAATATAACCTAAGAGCGATGTTTTTAATAAACAGGCGAAGAGGATATTTGCCGAGTTCCTTAGACTTACTTTTCTTAATTTCAAACTCAGGTCACTAAAATTAGTAACCCCACGAACCGAAGCCCGCTGCCAACTCAGAGCCCAACAAAATTGAACCCCTAATTAACCAAAACTGATAATAAACTTTCTTTTTCCACTAACCCTATCCCTCATCAAGATATAAGGAAACCAATTTTTAATTATTTTTTCACTTACGCATGACATACTAATGTTAAACTTCTTAGCTCGAAGCCAACCGCCAGTAAAAATCAACTGCCCTTTATAAACTGCTTTGAACAAAATTTCAAAATAAGAAAGGCACTATTAACCCTACTTAATGATAAAAATAACTCTCAAAAACGCTAAGGAGCTTAACCCCCTTAGCCTCACTAAAGCCAAACAGAAAACTTCCTTTCCTCGTTAACTGCTACTAGCCTCACTATGCTCATGCACATTTCCCAACGAACCAGCTATCAGGCCTCTCGACAGACATGTCGCCACTACCTTCCCCTTTATCATGATATTGCAACATCACAAAACCTCCCAAAATTCATTAACCCTAGGAAAAAGAAGATAGCTCGAGGCCTTTCAGGACTACTAAACTAAGCAAACCCTCTATGTCCCATGATACAAAAAGTACTAATTAACATTTATTCTTTATTTTTCACAACCCACTTATTTCTAATCTATTTATGCAACTTTGAGATAAACCCAATAACCACTCTCCCAACTATGTTTCCCTCACGGTACTCACCAAAGAAAGATTTCATCAAGCACATCTCTGGGAATTGCTTCACCCCGAGATTTGCAATCTCATGTTCTTCTTAAACTACCAGAGACAAGGAGGAGGACAAAAGCCTATATCCGGGTCATGAGCCCAACAACTTATCTTAGTTTACTCTCCATGATACTCTTTCCATGTAACTCAACCACCTCTCCCGCTCCTCACCCTCTCGACCCCTTCCGCTTAAGCGCACTCAAGCACCCTACGCCACCGATATCGCATTTCTTGTAAGGGGGGGGTCTTTCCTCACCAAAAATAAGCACCGACCCAAATCCATCTAGACGCCTAATCTAATGAAAAAGAGGAAATAAAATTTTGCAACAAAATGTCCGAAAAAATCAACCCTCATTATAATGAAATTACCCCTGTGTACACCATTAAACCAAGCAAAACCAGGCCTCTACCGCACCAATTATGCTGAAAAACTGAAAAAAAACAGCCATATATAAAAATACCTAGGAGCCAAAGAAACATAAGAAAAATAAATGAGAAAAGATAAAGACACTACGTTATTTCGCAATTCCAACATCTTTTTGACCCCAACCGCTCAAGGAACCCCCAACTCATATGACTAAACCACAAACACAAGCCCCCTAAAACCTAAACCCAAAGGCACTTCTGTAATTCTGAAAATACTGAACACCCAAAAAAGCCCACACATGACTTTAACACACACACGGAAACAAAATCACAAACAACTTTAACAAAAACGACTAACGGCCCTAAAATTGAACTGTCACCCGAAAAAAGGTAAAAAGCTTAAACCCACATGACACAATTAGTTACAGAATAACAACGACACACACGCATAAAATAGCAAGAATTTAGAACTCCCACGCAAATGAACAAAAAAGTCGTTCCTACGCCCATTTCTGGCCAAACAAAAATTAGTAAAAAGGCGACAAAGAAAAGGGAAGAAACAAGATATATAGCCAATAATGACACATTATGACTACATGGGGCCCCCGAAGGGGTCCCCATACTGTTTTCCCATTTTCCTCTTCTCCATGTACGGAAACTAAAGGTAACTTGTAAAACAATGTATGCCTAAAAAAAAAAGAAAAAAAAAATATCTACTCTTGTGCCGTGCGTCTCCGCCCCCGCACTGCGGGTTTTACCTGGTCACCACTTCCTGCTTATTCTTTATTGCCCCTGTAATTATTGTGTTCTCCCACCAAAATGAAACAGGCAAATAGGTTGCAAAGAAAGAAAAGTACAGTATTGTTGACATTATAGGAATACTATCATAAGGATATTCTACTGTACACATTCCAAAATATGACAGTAATACAAAGTTTGCCACAAACACCCAAAATAACGCTTGCCTAACATAGTTGAATTGTCTCCCTTTGATTATACTTATCCGGAAAAATGGTAAAAGGTAAAGGACAAGAACAGATAGTACTAAAAGGATTACCCCTCCTAACTTATTAGGCACCCTCCGAAGGATTGCATACGCGAATAAAAAATACCATTCCGGCTGAATATGTAAAGGAGTTTTTGCTGCATCTGCTGGAATAAAGTTTTCCGGATCAGTGAATACATCTGGACTAAGTAAAACAACAGAAGAAAGGCCTGCTAGAAACACTACTGCCCCAAATAAATCTTTATAGGTGTAATACGGATGAAAAGGGACCCTGTCAACATCTGCTACTACCCCAAGAGGATTTCCAGACCCTGTCTCATGGAGATAAGCCATATGAAGAGCAGATAATACCCCTAACAAAAATGGTATGTACATGTGAAAAACGTAAAACCGCTTAAGAGTTGCATCACAAACAGTATTTCCCCCTCAAATGTACCTCACTAATGTCTCCCCTACTAATGGCACTGCCGTAGCCAGGTTAGTAATTACTGTTGCTGCCCAATAGGACATTTGTCCCCATGGAAGAACATAGCCAGTAAAAGCAATTAACATTAAGAGCAAAAACATATGTACACCCATAATCCAAGTCTTCCGCAAGAAAAACGAATGGTAGTACAGCCCCCGCGCAATATGAATATAGATTATGATAAAAAAGAAAGAAGCCCCATTTCCATGAAACCTTCGAATTACCCATCCATTTTTTACATCCCGCCCAATTGATACAACGGAATTAAATGCCTCTAAAACATGTGGAGTGTAATGCATTGCAAGGAAAATCCCCGTAGTAATTTGCAACACTAAACAACACCCAAGAAGCGAACCATAGTTTCACAAATATGATAAGTTAGCCGGTACCGGGAGGNCATATAGAGAACCCGAAACAACCTTTAGTACAGGGACTTCCTTTCGTATTGCGTGATATGAAATATTTTTTGATGCTTCATCTGAATAATACATCTATTTAATTAAGGACGACCCTTCTTTAGTAGCCAAAACATCTGGACCACCTTCTTGGAAGGAAGGTATACTTAATATACTACTACTAAAACTTAACACCCCGACAAATGTTAATAACCCCATCATGCCCGCAGCATACAGAACAACATTACATAATATGTAGTTTTTTAAAAAAGAACCCTTGTTAGAGCTCCCCCTTCATTTGTGAACAAGATAGTAATTTAACCCTCTTCCAACCCCAGCTACTATAGCTACCTTTAGGTAGTAGAACAGCCTGATTACCGAGGATAAGATTAAAACTGCCAACACAACAAAATGAGAAAGCCCTATGAGCATAAAAACAACCACCTTAGGTAAAAATCCAGGAAGCACAGGAAGCCCTCCTAAAGACAAGAAATCCATAAAAATCATAAAAAAAGACCCCGCCTCATGATGGTGTGAATTTCTAAAGTCTTCAAAACACATAACCTTCACTTTATATAGACGTCGTATTAAGACCCCCCTAATCAAACCATATACAAATATATAAAATATTACCCCAGGTAACCTACAAATAGATGCTATAATTATCCACCCTCCATGGACAAGTGAAGAATACCCCATCAGAGTGCGGTAATACACAACCCAAATACCCCCGATCGCACCACAGAGTGCAGTCAATATCGCAATTCCCTCTATCCAATGAATTAAACCATATCTTACTCCTCATTTACCAATGAAACACATTAAGCCTACTTTCTGCCATACTGCAATCAAAAAACACCTGAACCATGAGCATGTAGACATGACAGAAGGAACCCAAAAATGAAATGGGAAAAACCCAGCTTTTAAACATAAACCTAAAATAGTTAGTCCCCATGCAATAGTAATTGATAAGACAGGCTCAATTAATAAAATAAACCCAAATAATATATATATAGACCCTAAAGCCTGAAACACAAAGTACTTTATACACCTCTCGTTCTCCTCCACACTATCACCAGAAAGGATAGCAGCCATCCCTAAAAACCTGCACTCGAATCCAATATACACCCCCAACAAGCCCCCTCTAGCTACAACTATCACAACACCGATAACCCTAAGTGTAAGAAAAAATGAAAAAGCCGGTGTTAATCGCGTAAATGGCCTAATTCTCCTCATTAGTGAGTCGCCTCTGGACAGACGTCCTAGAAAACCAAACTTTCTTGTGCACACCTACACCTACCCACTCCTTAGTATTTCAACGAACAAAACCTAGTGGCCCTAATAAACTCTAAGTTTCGTGTTGCCCTCACTAAAAGTGATAAGCCTACTACAGATTCACAAACAAACATAGTTAAGAAAGTGAGGAGGGCATAAGAAGTAAACCCATTGCCAACGTAAGATAAATACAACACTAACCCCGTAAACACCCTTACTACAGCCATTTCTAATAAAATTAAAATTACAAGGAAATCAGAATGCCGTAAAAAGACTATAGACATGCCTCAGCTCAAAGCAACCAGCCAAAATATTACATCCATTAGTTTGTCACTCCTCTTGTCCCAAACTGACTAGCTCTTGTCAAAGACCTGCTTCTCACAGTCTTCTTATGCCAATTCTTGTTAACAAGTGCCCCTGAGTACTTAGACCTAACAGCAACACCTACAATAATGGCTGCCAAGAGGTATATACCTAAAAGTACTATTACTACACCCCACTCACGACAACAAATAAATCTCTCTGCCCTACGAAAAAAAACTTCACGCGTTCTTATTATCCCCCTTAGAGGATCACAAAGCACCACAAACACAAACAGAAACACCAGAAATCCTCAGAAACCTCCTCCCGAAAGGATAAGAAACTTGCCACCCCTTCGATTAGAAGGGGACCCTTTTGAATAAGGCACCAAAGCAACACAAAAAGCTAGGAATACTAATACCCCCCCTACTATAACTATAAAAAGAGCAAAACCCATTAAGCAAGACGCAGTAAACCTGATCACCCCCGCACCAATTCTACCAGCTAATATTAAACACCCACTCACATCTAATGGGTGTTTTAATAATGCTGTTACCCCAAGTAAAACCATCATAAAGACCATCAAAACTGTCACCATCTAAAGGAGTCTCAACGCGACACCATGAAATTGACAATCTCATATTCTTGATTAAACTACCCTTCATTAATTAAAACCGCTACCCACGTGTACAGATAAACTTCATTATAATAAATAAAATAATAACCACTATGAATTGTGCAACCGTATACCCAAGACGCTGTCATTTCTTCCTGATCTCAGCACTATTACGAAGCATGTTCCGCATTACAAACACAGTCATTCACCCCTTCTCTACCACTAATGACAGGTCTGAAATAAACTTTAACCCACGCACACTCATAGTGTTACCACTTAAATGTGGGTAAAATCAATGACTCTTCATAAATCAATGGGCATCAGGCACATTACTGTACTTGTAAAGCCTCTTAGAGCTCTTTTTGTTCAAAAAAGACCAACGTAAACCCCCCGTAACCCAAGGATTCCCAACCAAGGCTAATAACCCACCGCCGGCCGTCATCACAAGGCTTACAGCCCTAAACCACACTGGGCTGTGAACTGGGGCTCCTACAAACCTGAAACTTCTATGTAGGTAAGGCCCAACTTTTATTCTCGCAATCCCAAGTAGATGAAGAGGGATAAATACAAATAAACGACTTGAAAAGCCTTCACCCGAATAAGGCACTTCAACCTTAGCAAAAGGATTTTGCTGACCTGAAAAAAACAATAAATACATCAGCCGAAAGGTGTAAAAAGAAGTAACCAAAACTGACATACACACTACAATTGCCCCTAAAATTCTGACCTCCCCATGAATACACCCCTCCACAACAGCATGCTTAGACCAATATCCCGAGGTAAACGGTACAGCTCCTAAAGAAAAACACGCAACAAATAGTCAACCTCTTACAATAGGTATTTTAAGCCATATTGTCTGGGAAAGCCGCGAATCCTGATTTCCGCCCCCTTTATAAATGCCACAGCCAACACATAAGAACATCAACGACTTATAGTAAGCATGAACCAAAAGATGGTATATCCCAATCTCCTTAGTTGCCACAGCCCTCAAAGAAAGTATCATAACCCCAAGTTGCCTCATAGTTGAAAAAGCAACCACCTTCTTAACATCTAGCTCACCTAAAGCAACAAACCCAGAAACTAATATAGTCATTATAGCAAAGAAAACCAAATAAACAGCCCACCTGCCTTGTACACAGTCAAAATAACGGTAAATAACATACACCCCAGCAGTTACTAGAGTTGATGAATGCACCAAAGCTGAAACAGGGGTAGGTGCAGCTATAGCTGCAGGTAACCAAGCAGAAAAAGGAGCCTGTGCTCTCTTAGTCATACTTCCAACCACAATTAATGCTATAACCCTTAGAGCAGGTAACTGTTGTATATCATATCAATTCCACCTCATGTTATGAAGTACAGATGCAACTATAAGAATCAAACACGCATCCCCAATTCGCCCAGTTAGTAAAGTTACTATCCCAGCAGATAAAGACTCATGGTTCTTATAATAAGAAACCAAAGCAAAAGAGACAATCCCCAGTCCATCTCACCCAATGAGTATTCCTATCATACTAGGTATAAAAATGAAAATGTTTATAAAAAATACAAACAGGCCAACTAGTCAGCAAAAACGGTCCGGATGGGGGTCACCATGTATGTAAAAACAACAGTAAATAAATACCCTCCCAGAAATAAAAAGTACACTCATCCTGAATATAACAGAAGCCCAATCCACATAAAACAATAAAGAACATGTTACAGGAAGGGTGGCAGACAAATCCCACTCAAAAGCTAAAGAATAGCCCGCCTTCACTATATCTAAAAACAACCACTTAATTAAGAAAAAAAAAGTAAACATGGAAAAAGCCGCTACAAGAAATACCCTGTACTCCCCACCTTCCCTAGGGGAGGGTGTGCGGCCACCTTTAGCGAAAAACTCTCTGATACCAGCCTCACTACGCATTAATATTCTCTTTTTCATAGAGATGAGAACAATGGTTCACCCTGTAGGCCGAAACTACACATACTTATATACTATCACCTCACCAGCTGTAGTTCCCTACACCCTGCGAACCTAAATCGCAAACATTAAACTTCTGCTAAACCGGCTAGCTGCGAGGTATGTGATCCCGTCACACTAAGCGGTTAACAGCCACCCGTTCTTTTTAAACTAATACCCCAGAGAAGAGGTAAGACACCACAGCCTTGGTGTAAACAAGGAACACTTTTTATGCTACCTTCTCTTGCTACCCTTCTAAAGCCCCCATTAACATAGAATTTAAAATCCCATGGAACGCACCTTTAGATACAACTGCAACACAAATAGGTATAACTCTATGCCCATAGCCACACAACTCATAGCAATTTCCATATGCTAGCCCAACTCTGTAAGGATGAACCCCCACATGGTTTACCCGGCCAGGAACAGCATCTATCTTGACCCCTAATGCAGGGACCCCTCACCTATGAATAACATCTGCCGTACAAATTTTTACCTCAGTAGTTTTATTAACAGGCATATAAACAGGTTGAGTAACCCCTCGTTGTCCTAGGAAAGGTCAAAAAGAACTCAAATCTGTATCTTCGACCCCTTCAATATCCCTAAATACAGAAGAGAGAGAAACTCCATACCTATCATATGCTATCTGTGCATCTCCAATCCTGGTGTCACCACCTAAAGCATAAGGAAAAGAATCCTCTGCTCCCAGTGCCGCAAAAACCTGTGAACACCTCACTCGCGCAGAAGAAGGACCCACACTATCAGAAGAAACTAATTCATCTACAGATTTTAACTGAGATCTCATGAAATACTCATACTCTCAATACCACTGATGCCCAACTACCTTTACATGATAATCTGCTGTGTCAGTCAACTCTATTTCATATAAGTTCTCTCAAGATACATAACCTAAACCCCCCAAAATTCCTCCAGGAAATAAAGTCCAACAAAATTCTAACCAATTACACCCCTTACCAAAACGGTAAGTGTAGCCACCTAAGAATAACTTATAACATAGTGCAAAACCTAAAAAAGCCATTACTACTAATATTACACCAATACATACTACTATAGATAAATCGTAGTAAGATACAAGATTTAGACACCTATATGTTATAGGGTCAAGAAAACCATATTTCCCATTTTGAACCATTGTCCAGGAACACGTAGTTACCCCAGCAACTTCACCGCCGCATTCTTCTTAAACTACCTGAACTATCTCTACCCAATGCATGCATAAAAAGCCATAAATCCTAAAGTTAACGGTAATAAACACAGTCAACAAAAAGACATTAAAAGATCATACCGAAATCGAGGAAGTCCCCCTCGAACTACGATAAAAAAGAAACAAAAACACACAGCTATAAATCTGTACCATAAGTTAGAGAAAATATAAGCACCTCCAGCCAACCCAAGCCCCCTAAAAAACAAGACAGAACTTAAGACTCTCATGAAAAATATGCTCCCATACTCAGCTAAAGCGATTATTGCAAATGCACCGCCCCCATACTCTACAGAATATCCTGCTACTAGCTCCGACTCTCCCTCTACAAAATCAAAAGGAGTTCGGTTAGTCTCAGCAAGCATGACAATAACCCAAACCACTAAAGCCTCAAATGCTGCAATTGCATTAATCATCTCTCTTTGCCGACACTCCGCCAGGTCAAATCTACCAACCAACATAAGAGGACAAAAAGCCACCCCTCTTATTACAACTTCGTAAGAAATAGCCTGCGCAACCCCCCGTATAGCCCCTAATATACCGTAACGAGAATCACACCTGTACCCACAAATAAATACCCCAAAAACATGTAACCTAGAAACACAGAGAACATACAACATCCCCCACTCTAACCGGACCCTCCCCTCGACAGAAGGAAATGCCAACCAACTGAGGCAGGCTAAAAAAAACAATAAAGCCGGGCCTAATAGGTACCCCGCTAACCTCGCCCTAAATGGAAACCTTAGCTGCTTAATAAAAAGCTTAACACCGTCAGCGACAGGCTGACCTAGAGCCTTAAACCTCGCCTTGTTAGGTCCCTGCCGTAATTGGAATATACCCAACCCTTTCCGCTCTGTGAGAATAAAAAAAGAAACTCCAATCTGCATCACCAACACTACTAACACTGCTCTTATCATAATTATTAAAGAGGGCTAAACCCTNCCTCCGGAGCTTAAATCCGACGCATTTAATTCTACCACTTCAATACTCCGGGTGAAAAATCACTATCTTCAGGTTAAAAGCCTAACGCTTCAGTAGCTTCCGGGGCACCTTGGCACCGAAAGGATTAAAACCTTTATCTTCTTTCACATCAAGAAAGCCCAATTTTCTGGCACAGTACCCGAATAAATCTATTTTACTTTCACTCCAATCTTCCTTCATTTTCTTCATGTAAAAGGCCGGCAAATAGGATCAACATAAAAAAAACCAATAGAAATTTCATATAAAATGATATTCTCATCCAAACCATCCCCTTAGTGTAAACGACACAAAAGAATAGAACCATTTCTACATCGAAAGCCAAAAAAATCATGGCTAACAAAAAAAACCGCAAAGTAAAAGGTCTTCAAGAACTACTGAGTGGGTCAAATCCACACTCAAAAGCCGTTTTCTGTGCCCAAACTGGTTTTACTCGAGCACCTAAGTTATATCAAAGGCCACCAAATGCGCAAGACAGTAATAAGCAAACAATCACAAAAAACCCATAAAACATTCACTCCCACTCCAACCCATTAGTGGAAACCTCAACAGTTGTCCCCAGGTAATTTCCATATATACTCAAATCCATAGACTTTCGGATGACTCGAACACCCCCAAGCTGATTTCAAGACAGCTATTCCCCTGGAAAGTCAGGAAACACTTCCTCCTCTGGCATGAAAAACCAACGTGCTTGCTTATACACCATAAAAAATACCATCCAGATAGTATCTATCTTTGTGACCACAACACAACGTTTTATATTAAACTAGGACAGCCATTGCTTAAAAGCTAAGCGGTAAAAAAATCTAGTGCAAATGGGCTAAAAAACAAAAAAAGTAAACCAAAAGTACACCTAATGTAATACCGCTCATTAATTTGCATCCCATTAGAACGCCTGTATTCTCTTAAGACCCCATGACAAACAGTACTAAAAGCATAAAACCTTACCACTCCGTTTAAGAAACAACTTAGCCAAACAAACCCTAACAAAGCAGGTACAACTAATTTCATCCTACCAATTAATATTCACTCGCCAAGATAATTAAGCGTTATAGGAACTCCTATATTTACAAATCATCTAACAGCTCAAACTAAAGAGAACCCAGGAGACGCTATATCTACCCCAAGATTAACCCCAACTCTTCGTGTCTCTCTTCCATCATATAAAGCTCCCGATAGCGCGAATAAAAGGGGAGAACAGATACCATGGGCAAACATAACCGACGCCGCACCACCAATTCCAATTCTAGTCCCACTTAGGAGACCACAAATACAGAAACCTATATGGCCAACAGAAGAAAATGCTACTATAGACTTTAAATCTCTTTGACAAGCACAGATTCCTGTACACAGACAGCCNCCAATTAATCTCAGCCTTATTACTACATAAACAATCAATCAGCCCCCGCCAGATTTCAAGTCAACTAGCCAAGTTACACGGTATAATCCATAACCCCCTAACTTTAAAAGTACCCCTGACAGAAGTATAGAACCAGCCAACGGGGCCTCAACATGGGCCTTTGGAAGTCATCCGTGCACACCAAACAAAGGAGCCTTAACTAAAAACCCAAAGATTAAAGCCAACACAAAAATTCCAGAGAGAGAAGTACCGCACACCCAAAACTCATAAGACAACTTAGCGACCAAAAAACAATCTGTTCCACACCTGCTTATAAAATAAACCAACACAACTAATAAAGGTAAAGACCCTCCAACTGTATATAATGTCATAAACATGGCTGCTTCAAACCGCTCAGGCTGATAGCCCCAAATTAGGATTAACCACAGCATCGGAATTAATGAAGCTTCAAATCACATGTAAAACCACATTCAATTAGCAGAAATAAATATAAATACAGAAAATATTAAAGTCAATAAAACACTCATCTCTGCCCCCCTCTTCGCCCTGAACCTAGAAACATTAAACTCATTATGACTGCAGAGAAGGGTTATAACCCCAACAATTAGCGTTATTACGACTATTAGAGTTCTAAATTTGTCTAATAGGACATACTCTATAGGTTGAAACCCTAAAAAAGGCTGAACAGAGAACTCTACCAACACCAACAAAAATGCAATAACCAACCCAAAAATAACCCCCGCACCACCAACATTCCACAAAGCACTTCTAACAACTATGCCAATAAGGACGAAAAACCCCACTACTTAAATTTGTAAGAAGGATGACCACCTTTCCTCCCACCTGAGCACCATCACACATAAGAAAAAACTACCCTCAAAGAGCCTACAACTATAAGAGCCCACCAAAGAGCTCCATACTCAAATGCCAAAGTACACACTAAACCTAAAGTTAGTACCGTAAAAATTTGTCTTCTTCCTCTCATTGGCTAAAACCCAGTATGGGTACTAAAAGATTACAAAACTCTCATTCTATTTTAAACTATTCAGCCAACCTTTAGATTAGAAGGGCTTCCCTTCTGCTCAGTCACGAACTAAATACTTAATGTTCTTCTCTTTCCTAACTTTTCTCTTACCACCCACAACAACAAGAGGCCGATAAACCCGATTATGAAGGGGAATAGGGAACATCCCACGAGCCCACTCAACTTCTGTTTTTGGGATACCAATTGAAATAACTCGCCGCTCAGCCACAAACCTCTCTCAAATAATAAAAAGAAAGAAAAATAAACTAAGCATAGATGCGGTAGACCCCCACCTAGATAAAGCATTAAAGAAAGAATACCCCACAGGATACTCAGCATACCGACGTGGTATTCCCCTCATCCCTAAAAAGTGCTGAGGAAAGAAAGTCAAATTAACCCTAAAAAATATAGATACAGACTGCATCTTTCTTCACGCATCATGCATTGCCAACCCAGTAACTAATGGGTATCAATAATGAAAACCGGCAAACATAGCAAACACCGCACCTATTCTGAGAACATAATGAAAATGGGCAACAACGTAATAAGTGTCATGTAATAGAACATCTAAAGATGCTCTAGAAAGAATAATTCCCGTAAGACCCCCTGCAGTAAAAAAAACAAGAAACCCTACAGCTCAATATATAGCAGCCCAGTTTCGAATACGCCCACCAACCATAGTAGCAATCCATCTGAAAACTTTAACACCAGTAGGCACAGCAATAATCATAGTAACAACCCTAAAATAAGAACGCCTATCGACGTTAATACCCATAGAGAACATATGATGACCCCAGACCAAAAACCCTAGTAAACCAATAGACTTCATAGCATAAAATATTCCGACTTTACCAAAAATATCTTCTTTACCTGAGCCTACCTTAATAACATGAGAAATAATTCCAAAACCAGGAAGAATCAAAATATAAACTTCCGGATGACCAAAGAACCAGAATAAATGGACAAATAGCATAGGATCCCCTAATCCAGCCGGATCAAAAAACCTAGTATTGAAGTTCCGATCGGTAATTAATATTGTTAAAGCCCCCGCTAAAACAGGCATAGCACAAATTAGTAAAAAACTAGTAATTCTTAACGACAATACAAACATAGTACAACGAATAAGAGTAACCCCACCAGGACGTATACCCAATATTGTTGTTAGAAAATTAATAGAAGCTAAAATTGAAGAAATCCCACCCACGTGTAAAGAAAAAATAGCGAAATCAGTACAAGGCCCTGAATGAGCTCAATTCCTAGACAAAGGAGGGTATAAAGTTCACCCACCACCAAAGCCTTCTTCTACAAATGCAGATATCAACAGTAAAATTATAGACCCAGGCATCAACCAGAAACTCAACGCATTTAAACGAGGAAAAGCCATGTCCCCAGCTCCTAGCATCAATGGGAATAATCAATTCCCAAACCCCCCTATCATCATAGGTATCACAAAGAAAAAAATTATAACCAACCCATGAGATGTTACAAGTACATTGTACAAATGCCTATTACCCAACACCCTTTCAGGCACAGATAATTCCAACCGCATTAACACCCTAAGACCAGTTCCAAGTAAACCAGCCCAAATAGCCAACATAAAATAAAGAGTACCAAT